GAGGATTTGTTTGGGAAGCAATAAGCCCCTTTGACATCTCTTCATCTGCAAAGAATTCTCGACGTGAAAACACAGAGACAAAGGGCTGATCTTTGAATAGGGAAAAGAATGGATCCGCAGGGTCCCAAATGAATTGGCTTGTTCGAAAAAAACCTTGTTCTTTGGAAGATCTATCTTGTGTCTGGTACTGCATGGTTCCACTCTGCAAGAACTCCGAATCATTCTCTTGAAGCTCATCCTCTTTATGATAAATGATCCATTTTCCCCGAAATGACCCAGTCCAATAGGGAAATCCCAATTCAGTGGGCCTTTCGATACAATCAAATAGATTGCCACAAGGGCGCCATATTCTAGGAGCCCAAACTATGTGATTGAATAAATCCTCCTCTATCTGTTGCGGATCGAGGGCCCCTTCCCCTTCTTCAAACTCCGATTCGTATTTTTCATATAGAAATCTCTGATCAACGATAGAACAAGATCCATTTTGCATCATATCTAACTGATTCCTTGGTTCGGACCGAAGAAGTAATGTCACTCGATTATTATCAAACTGACTGCAATCTCTTTCTGTCCGTGAGGATCCCGCCAGAGCCGGAGCGCCTTCTACTTCTAATAGTAATAATAGTAATAGGCCATGAACTAGATCAGAATCATTCTCAACGAATCCATAAGAAGTGATCCAATTTTTTTCATCGTGTCTGGATGAAGACCAAAGATCTTGAGCGACCGATCCGGCAGAACAACTCAAAAGATAAAGAAGTATCGTTAATTTCTTCATGCTCGTTCCAAGTTCGAAGTACCATTTGTACAAATAAGAATCCCCTCCCTTACATGATCTCTTCTTCATATAGATAGATATAGGATCTATGGGGCAATTACTTAGAAGTACATTTTGTGCAACAGCCCTTCCTATCTGATAGAAAAGGATCCCATGATCCTGAACCGATCTTATATGGGATCGAAAATCCCAAGTTTTTCTATGAAGAGCTGATCTAATTGTATGAGTTTCTATAATGGATTTCTTCTGTGTAATACTAATTGATAGGGCCTCATTGATAAGTGCTACAAGATCTCGCGCATTGGAACCCATGGTTATGGACCCGAATCCGTTAGTATGGAACATCTTCTTTTCCAAGTGAAATCCCCTAGTATATGAAAGAATGAAAAAGTGCTTTCGTTGTTGTGGAAGAATAAGCCTTCGTATCTTAATGCATGTGTTTAATTTATTCGGAGCTATTAGAGCGGGATCCACTTTTTGGGGAATATGAGTCGAAGCAATAACAAGAATCTTTCCAGTGGAACATCTTTCACAATGATAGTTCTCTAATAGACCGAGGGATAAGTAATTCGACTCATTCACATGCAGATCATGAATGTTTGGAATCCATATTATGCAAGGAGACATTGCTTTTGCTAATTCGAATTGAAGGGTGATATCAAATAGGTCTATTTCTGGCGTCATATACATAGTTAGCAGCTCCGTATCAACATCAAGGTCATCATAAATATCGTCACTATCATCAATATCGATATCATCAATAAGATAACCTTTAGGCTTGTCATTCAGGAACTTGTTCGGAAATACCGTAATGAAAGGAACATAGGAGTTTGTCGCTAGGTATTTGACCAAACAGGAGCGTCCAGTTCCTATAGAACCTATCACTAAAATACCTCTAGAAGGGGATAGGGCTAAGCGGAGCGAAAAGGGTTTTCCATGAGGAGATGGGGAATGAAGACTATTAGCCCCACACGAGGTTTGTGAATAAGTGATTGTCTGATAATGAGCAAGGAATATCCGTCTTTCTGCTAAACAGGATCTATTGAACTCATAATTCATTAGATCCTTTTGATGAATGTCAACTAAGTATCGTAAGGAAATTGATCCCGGTTGTTCAATCATTTGATAACCAGAGTCATTCTTTGATAAATGATCACTATGAGTCAGACTCAATAGAATTTGATCAATCCTTTTTTCTGTCGTTAAGGTGGAGAACTGAACCAAGAATTCTCTTTCTTCATCATCAATCGAATCACTGTTCGCGACCCAGAATTCTATTTTCTCATCAATCCAATCACCGTTCACGTTTTTTCTTTTTCTTATCAATGAATAGATCTCTTTACTTGTACGACTTAGATGTCTCGTATTTCTCGAAAAAATGATTCGATTGATGGGATTTGGTATGATACTTACAAGATCGATGAGATTGATCTTCCAATATTTCTTCTTAGAACGTATTGATTTGACCCCACCACCACCCAATAGCATGTTGCCACCAGAAGTAGAACCCCGTATTTCTTCCAGAGAATCTCCTAATTGTTCCAGAAGAACTAGAAAGAGATCCTTTAACCAGAAAGAATTCAGTTCAGATGTAGGATACCTATCCAGAAGTTTTCGAAATTCCATCATGTATGATGGAATCATCAAAGATTTGATCTTTTCTAACTCTGTCTGTAACTCACTAGAGGCTCGGGAAACAAAGAGAAGATGTATACGAACGAG